TTGGAAAAAGGAAATGCATGTTAAATGCACCTATAATGGTGTTCAATTATCCGAAACAGAATTTCCGGACAACTGGTTAACAGACGGTATTCAGATAAAGATCCTATTTCCTTTTTACCTAAAACCCCGGCGCAGATCTAAACTACAATCCCTTCATAAGGATTCATTGAAAAAAATAAAAGGACAAGAAAGTGATTTTTGTTTTTTAACAGTTTGGGGAATGGAAACGGAACTTCCTTTTGGTTCTCCCCGAAAACGACGTTCATTTTTTGAACCCGTTTTGCAAGAATTCAAAAAAAAAATTCGAAAATGGAAAACTAAGTCTTTTATAGTTTTAAGAATTTTAAAAGAAAGAACAAAAATTTTCCGAAAAGTGGCAAAAGAAACAAACAAATGGGTCATCAAAAGCATTCGATTTCTAAAAGGAAAAATAAAAAAACTTTCAAAAAGAAAGCCAATTCGATTAGTTAGATTGAGAGAAATGAGAGAAATAGAGGACTTGGGTGAAACTAAAAAAGATTCGATAACGATAATCGGCAATCATACGATTCACGAATTGTCTATTCAAATTCGATCTATGCATTGGACAAATTTCTCACTAACAGAAAAAAAAATGAAAGATCTAAGTAATAGAACAAACATAATCAGAAACCAAATAGAAAAAATTACAAAAGAGAAGAAAAAAGGATTGCTAACTCAAGAAATAAATATTATTTCTAACAAAATAAGTTATCATGCTAAAATATTAGAATCATCAAAAAGGATTTGGCAGATATTAAAAAGAAGAAATACTCGATTAATCCGTAAATCATATTTTTTTATAAAATTTTTGATTGAAAGGGTATACATAAACCTTTTTTTATCTATACTTAATATTCCAAGAATCAATGCAAATTTTTTTTTTGAATCAACAAACAAAATTCAAATTATTGATAAAAACGTCCACAATCACAATAATGAAGCAAATCAGGAAAAAATTAATAAAACAACTAAAAATACAATTCACTTTCTTTCGACTCTAAAAAAATCACTTTATAAGATTAGTAATAATAAGAATTCAAATATTTTTTGGAATTTATCTTCTTTCTCACAATCACAAGCATATGTATTTTACAAATTATCACAAACCCAAGTTATTAACTTTTATAATTTAAGATCTGTCCTTCAATATCACGGAACATCTCTTTTTCTTAAGACTGAACTAAAAGATTGTTTTGAAAAACAAGGAATATTTCATTACGAATTAAGACATAAACCTTTTTGGAATTTTGGAATTAATGAATGGAAAACCTGGTTAAGGAGTCATTATCAATACGATTTACCTAGGATTAGATGGCCTAGATTAGTACCACAAAAATGGCGAAATCGAGCGAATCAAGACTGTATGACTAAAAATAAAGATTTAAACAAAAAAGATTCATATGAAAAAAACAAATTAACTCATTACCAAAAAGAAAAACAAAATCTTTTTGAAGCAGACCCATTACGGAATCAAAAATCGAATTTTCAAAAACACTATAGATATGATCTTTTATCATATAAATCTATTAATTATGACGATAAAAAAGACTCGTCTATTCATAGATCACTAGTCCAAGTAAAGAATGAAGAAGAAAGTTTTTATAATTACAACATAGGGAAAGGAAAATTATTTTGTATGCTGGGAAGTATACCTATCAATAATTATCTAGGGGAAGACGATATTATGGATATAGATAAAATTTCGAATAGAAAATATTTTGATTGGAGAATTCTCCATTTTTGTCTTAGAAATAAGATCGATATTCAATCCTGGGTTGATATGGATACTGGTACCAACAGTAATCAAAATACTAAGATTGGGGCGGATAATTATCAAATAATTGATGAAATTAATAAGAAAGGTCTTTTTTATTTTACAATTCATCAAAATGAAGAAATTAACCCATCCAACCAAAAAGAGTTCTTTTTTGATTGGATGGGAATGAATAACAAAATACTAAATAGTCTTATATCAAATCGGGAACTTTGGTTCTTCCCAGAATTTGTGCTACTTTTTAATGCATATAAAATGAAATCGTGGATCATACCAATCAAATTACTTCTTTTCGATTTTAATGGAAATGCAAATGGTAATAAAAAAAGAACTGGAAAGAAAAAGGAATATCTTTTTATATCATCGAATCAAAAAAAATATCTTGAATTAGACAATGGAAGTCAAGAAGAAAAAGAACCCGCAAGCCAAGGAAATCCGAGATCAGATGCACAAAACCAAGTAAGTCTTGGATCAGTTCTCTCAAACCAAGAAAAAGATGTTGAAGAAAACCATGCGGGATCTGACATGAAAAAACGTAGAAAGAAAAAGCAATACAAAAGCAACACAGAAGCAGAGCTTGATTTCTTACTAAAAAAATATTTTCATTTTCAGTTGAGATGGGATAATTCTTTAAATGAAAAGCTAATGAATAATATCCAAATCGATTGTCTCCTGCTCCGACTGATAAATCCAAGAGAAATTGCTATATCCTATATTCAAAGGGGAGAAATGCGTCTGGATATTTTGATGACTGAGAAGGATTTAACTCTTACCGAATTGATGAAAAAGGGAATAGTGATTATCGAACCAGCTCGTCTGTCTGTAAAAAATGATGGACAATTTTTTCTATATCAAACCATAGGTATTTCATTGGTTCATAAGAATAAGCGCCAATTTAAATTTAATAAAAGATACCGAGAAAAAGGCTATGTTGATAAGAAAATTTTTGATGAATGTATTCCAAGCCATCAACTAAGGACTGGAACTAAAGACAAAAAGCATTATGATTTGCTTGTTCCTGAAAAGATTTTATTCCCTAAACGTCGTAGAGAATTGAGAACTCTAATTTGTTTCAATTCGAAGAATAGAAATGGTATGCGTAGTTACGTTTGGGATAAAAGCAAAGATCTTGCTCGAGAAAAAAAGAAATTCATTAACTTAAAGTTCTTTCTTTGGTCCAATTATCGATTAGAAGATTTAGTTTGTATGAATCGCTATTGGTTTAATACCAATAATGGTAGTCGTTTCAGTATGGTAAGGATACATATGTACCCACGATTGAAAATTCGTTAATACTATGTTTTTCCTATCTATGCTTACGGTTGGGATATATGAAAACCCAGAGATGCGCACATGCCTTATTTTACATTCCAGTCTGATACATGATACCAATTTAATGATATACATATCAATTAGATCTATAAATGAATCAACAGAATCTTTTTTTTAGGTCTCAACTTTTCTCTTTTCCACAAATATAACATCCTTACAAATATAACATCCTTTTGGATCCCTAATCAAATTGCAAATTGAATTGATTTTTGGTTGATTTTAGAGGAAGTTGATAACGAACGTAAGATTGTTGTGTATATCAAATTCAAATGACTAGCATTATTATTACTGATCAGTAAAATTCATATAAAAAAAAAAGGAGGGAGGAGATTTCGTTTTATGGTAAAAAATTCATTCATCTCAATTATTTTTCAAGAAAAAAGAGAAGAAAACTGCGGGTCTGTTGAATTTCAAGTATTCAGGTTCACCAATAAGATACGAAGACTTACTTCCCATTTGGAATTGCACAGAAAAGACTATTTATCTCAGAGAGGTCTACGGAAAATTCTGGAAAAACGACAACGGTTGCTATCGTATTTGTCAAAGAAAAATAGAGTCCGTTATAAAGAATTAATTAGTCAGTTGAATATTCGGGAGTCAAAAAATCGTTAATTTGAAATACAATTTTGAAATATTTGATTTAGTCGATTTTGAATATTGATGAACTTCTTTTTGTTTTCAACAATTCATGCTAAGAATGAATCGAGGAAAAACCTATGAATAGACTAGCTACTGGAAAAGACCTTATGGTAGTCAATATGGGCCCTCACCACCCATCAATGCACGGTGTTCTTCGTCTCGTCGTTACTCTAGATGGTGAAGATGTTATTGACTGTGAACCAATATTGGGTTATTTACACAGAGGGATGGAAAAAATTGCGGAAAACCGAACAATTATACAATATCTGCCTTATGTAACACGTTGGGATTATTTAGCTACTATGTTCACAGAAGCAATAACTGTAAATGGACCAGAACTGTTGGGAAATATTCAAGTACCTAAAAGGGCCAGCTATATCAGAGTAATTATGTTGGAGTTGAGTCGTATAGCTTCTCATCTGTTATGGCTTGGCCCTTTTATGGCAGATATTGGTGCACAGACTCCTTTCTTCTATATTTTCAGAGAAAGAGAATTAGTATATGATCTATTCGAAGCTGCCACCGGTATGAGAATGATGCATAATTATTTTCGTATCGGAGGAATAGCAGCTGATTTACCTCATGGCTGGATAGATAAATGTTTGGATTTCTGTGATTATTTTTTAACAGGGGTTGTTGAATATGAAAAACTTATTACGCGAAACCCTATTTTTTTAGAACGCGTTGAAGGAGTAGGCATTATTGGTGGAGGAGAAGCAATAAATTGGGGTTTGTCAGGACCAATGCTACGAGCGTCTGGACTCGAATGGGATCTTCGTAAAGTCGATCATTATGAGTGTTACGACGAATTTGATTGGGAGGTACAGTGGCAAAAAGAAGGGGATTCATTAGCCCGTTATTTAGTCCGAATGGGCGAAATGCGGGAATCCATAAAAATTATTCAACAAGCTTTGGAAGGAATTCCGGGGGGGCCCTATGAGAATTTAGAAATCCGATGCTTTGATAGAGAAAACAACCCAGAATGGAATGATTTTGAAGATCGATTCATTAGTAAAAAACCCTCTCCTACTTTTGAATTGCCGAAACAAGAACTTTACGTGAGAGTCGAAGCCCCAAAAGGAGAATTGGGAATTTTTCTGATAGGAGATCAAAGCGGTTTTCCTTGGAGATGGAAAATTCGCCCACCAGGTTTTATCAATTTGCAAATTCTTCCGCAGTTAGTTAAAAGAATGAAATTGGCTGATATTATGACGATACTAGGTAGTATAGATATCATTATGGGAGAAGTTGATCGTTGAAATGCTAATTGATACAACAGAAGTACAAGATATCAATTCTTTTTCCAGATTGGAATCCTTAAAAGAGGTCTATGGGATCATATGGATGCTTGTTCCTATTTTCACGCCTGTATTGGGAATCACAATAGGTGTACTCGTAATTGTGTGGTTAGAAAGAGAAGTATCCGCAGGAATACAACAACGTGTTGGGCCTGAATACGCCAGCCCGTTGGGAATTCTTCAAGCTTTAGCCGATGGGACAAAACTACTTTTGAAAGAGAATCTTCTTCCATCTAGAGGAAATACTCGGTTATTCAGTATTGGACCATCTATAGCAGTCATATCAATTCTACTAAGTTATTCAGTAATTCCTTTTAGTTATCACCTTGTTTTAGCTGATTTCAATATCGGTATTTTTTTATGGATTGCCATTTCAAGTATTGCTCCTATTGGACTTCTTATGTCAGGATATGGATCAAATAATAAATATTCCTTTTTAGGTGGTCTGCGAGCTGCTGCTCAATCGATTAGTTATGAAATCCCATTAACTTTATGTGTTTTATCAATATCTCTACGTGCGATTCGTTAAAACAGAAACTTTTCTTTTCCCTATGCTTTTCCTTCGAGAAAAAAAAAAAAGAAATTTAATAGATATCTTCATCTTTTTATTCATTTATTTCTTCTTTAGGTTAATAAAATTAATTAGGTAGTTATATATGAGTGAAAGAAAACAACTTCAAAATTCGCAGTAAAAGTGGATTGAGTCTCATTTCCTGTGTACAAGAGTTAAGCCGAAGTAAACAAACATGGAAGAAGCCCTTTACCCCAAGATTGGTTGATTGTTCATCCTGGCTTGAAGCGGGCTCAAAGGATCAACCCTATGGAGTTTTCACTATCGTTTGTATGTATTACAATACAGATATTACAAAACGGGGGATTAAAAAAAAAGATGAGTGGGTAGGAAGGAACACCAAAAAACACACAAAGGATTAGTAATGGAGATTATGTAAATTATCTAAAAGGATACTTCTGCATACCATAAAAAGAATACTGATTGGGGCTTTAAATTAGTAGAAATGATCAGGCAGTACTCCCCACAATTCCGATCCAGAGTATGCTCCTATCCACCGATTAAAGAAATGACTATCGGGAACGAAATAATCCTTTACCTTTTTTAAGCCCCCCTTTTCTCAGAATGAAGAAGAGGAACAAAAAAAAAATAGAAAAAATACAATTCCAATATAAACAAAAGAGATCTTTTTATTCTTTCTTTCATATATTCATAGAAATCAAATTCCTGTCCTGATTCATGAACTAATGTAATGCTTAATTCTTTTTTGGAATCGAAAATAAAATGATGGGTTGAAATATCTATTGATATTTATACAAGGAGTATTTTATTCAAGGATTGATTAAGTTATTACTCAAGACAGAAAAATTGAAATTCGTAAAGGATGAGATCAATTCAGAAATACTCTTTATTTTTTATTTATTTTTATAGCAGACAGAATTCCATTGGTATAATTGGGGACCTTCCAATAGATTTTGACTCTATCTATTCGATAACCATATCAAGATAACTAATACTGGCTCGGTCCTTACATTTATTTGTGGCCCTGAGGAGCCGTATGAGGTGAAAATCTCATGTACGGTTTTGTAATAGCGATGGGAACAGTAATGTTATCACCGACTATGATTATCTAACAGTTCAAGTACAGTTGATATAGTTGGCGCGCAGTCAAAATATGGTTTTTGGGGGTGGAATTTGTGGCGTCAACCCATAGGGTTTATGGTTTTTCTAATTTCTTCCCTAGCGGAATGCGAGAGATTGCCTTTTGATTTACCAGAAGCCGAAGAAGAATTAGTAGCAGGTTATCAAACCGAATATTCAGGGATCCGATTTGGTTTATTTTACATTGCTTCTTATCTAAATCTATTAGTTTCCTCTTTATTTGTAACAGTTCTTTACTTGGGTGGTTGGAATCTTTCCATTCCGTACATATTTGTTCCGGAGCTATTTGAAATAAATAAAGCGGATGGAATTTTTGGAACGACAATTGATATCTTTATTACATTAGCTAAAACTTATTTGTTCTTGTTCATTCCTATCACAACAAGATGGACTTTACCTAGATTAAGAATGGACCAACTCTTAAATCTTGGCTGGAAATTTCTTTTACCTATTTCTCTCGGTAATCTATTATTAACAACTTCTTCCCAACTCCTTTCACTGTAAAGAAAAAAGGAATACGATATTTGCGACTTGTCTCAACCAAGAGAAAGAAAGAAAATCAAATTATTCATAACTATTCACGATATGTTCCCTATGGTAACTGGGTTCATCAATTATGGTCAACAAACAGTACGGGCTGCAAGGTACATTGGTCAAAGTTTCCTAATTACCTTATCCCAAGCAAATCGTTTACCTGTAACTATTCAATATCCTTATGAAAAATTAATCACATCGGAGCGTTTCCGCGGTCGAATCCATTTTGAATTTGATAAATGTATTGCTTGTGAAGTATGTGTTCGTGTATGTCCTATAGATCTGCCAGTTGTTGATTGGAAATGGGAAACAGATATTCGAAAGAAACGATTGTTTAATTACAGTATTGATTTTGGAATTTGTATTTTTTGTGGTAATTGCGTTGAGTATTGTCCAACAAATTGTTTATCAATGACTGAAGAATATGAACTCGCTACGTACGACCGTCACGAATTGAATTATAATCAAATTGCTTTAGGTCGTTTACCAATATCAATAATTGACGATTTTACAATTCGAACAGTTTGGAATTCGTCTCAAAGAAAAAAGGGGTAAACCTCTTGATTAAAGAGTAATTGCAAAGTACTAAGATTTCTTTTTGGTAGAAAGGGATAAGGTCTTTCTCTTTGCTTGGTCCTTTCTCTTTGCTTGGTCAATAATTACAAATCCCAACTATTGATTGGGTTCTGAGAAGTATGACTTAATTTGTATTGAAAGTCTATTAATATAATATCTCCATAATTATTTTGAAATATATAGTTTCAATTTCAAACTGCCGTTTAGAATACAGAAAAGAACGAAATTGACCCAATAACTAGACCCCCATTAACTCACACTTATTAGATTCTAATTTAATTCAATTGGGAATGTCTCATAAAAAAAATTTCCTGGTCGGTTCAATAAGGTCATGAAAAACATTTCGATTTATTTATCTCTTATTTTAATATAATGGATTTGCTTGGACCATTACATGATTTTCTTTTAGTTTTTCTGGGATCGGGTCTTATAGTAGGAGGTCTGGGAGTAGTATTACTTACCAACCCAATTTATTCTGCCTTTTCATTGGGATTGGTTCTTGTTTGTATATCCTTATTCTATATTCTATCAAATTCCCATTTTGTAGCTGCTGCACAGCTTCTTATTTACGTGGGGGCTGTAAATGTTTTAATCATATTTGCTGTAATGTTCATGAATGGTTCAGACTATTCTAAAGATTTTCATTTTCATCTTTGGACTGTTGGGGACGGGGTTACTTCCCTAGTCTGTACAAGTATTTTTTTTTCACTAATCACTACTATTCTAGATACGTCGTGGTATGGGATTATTTGGACTACCCGATCCAACCAGATTATAGAGGAAGATTTGATAAGTAATAGTCAACAAATTGGTATTCATTTATCAACGGACTTTTTTCTTCCATTTGAACTGGTTTCGATAATTCTTTTAGTTGCTTTGATAGGTGCAATTGCCGTGGCTCGTCAGTAAAAAATATTTCTAACTAGGAACAGAAATCAAAATTCAACCTTTTTCTGTGTTATCAACATCCATTTCCCTGAAATTCTATTTGAATACTGTTCGGTTCATGTATAAAATAGAAATTTTTTTAGTCGCCCTATTCGATCTATTACCAATATCTTGTTTTGTTGGGTACTTGTTATATTCTAAGCAATCGAATCACTTGAATTATTGTTCATATTGAAATGAATCGCAATTGGTACGGAGTTGGTCAATGATACTCGAGCATGTACTTGTTTTGAGTGCCTATTTATTTTCTATAGGTATCTATGGATTGATCACGAGCCGGAATATGGTTCGGGCCCTGATGTGTCTTGAACTTATACTAAATGCGGTTAATCTAAATTTCGTAACATTTTCTTATTTTTTTGATAGTCGTCAATTAAAAGGAGATATTTTCTCAATTTTTGTTATAGCTATTGCAGCCGCTGAAGCAGCTATTGGATCAGCTATTGTTTCGTCAATTTATCGTAACAGAAAATCGACTCGTATCAATCAATCAACTTTGTTGAATAAGTAGTATTTAGAAATCATAATATTCATCAATTCGAATTAGCCTATATAATTAGAATACGTCGTAACCTCAATCATGTTTGCGAAAACATAAGAAATCAAAGTATCTTTATTCCCTATTAGTATTATGAGTTGATCCAGAAGTGGATTGATTAGAAAAATTCTGGTAAATCATTGATTCATCTGGTGTTTAAATATATCGGCTATTTCCAACTTGACTAGATCGAAACTTTAGGAGTTCAAAAATTTATAGATCCAATGTCACATTCAGTAAAGATTTATGATACATGTATAGGGTGTACTCAATGTGTCCGCGCCTGCCCCACAGATGTATTAGAAATGATACCTTGGGACGGATGTAAAGCTAAGCAAATTGCTTCTGCTCCAAGAACGGAGGACTGTGTTGGTTGTAAGAGATGTGAATCCGCCTGTCCAACGGATTTCTTGAGTGTTCGAGTTTATTTATGGCATGAAACAACTCGAAGCATGGGTCTAGCTTATTGATATTGAGACGTTTCAGAAAACCCCACTTCAATCCATTTCGAATCCATTTTCTTTTTTTTTTTTACCGATTACCGACAAAAACCCGTACTCTAAAAAGAAAAAACCAAATAAGAATAAATTCCATTTTAGAGTACGGGTTTTTCTGGTCCAAGTGTATCTTGTCTTTACCACGAATTATTTGCCTTGGTTAACAATAATTGTAGTTTTTCCGATAGTCGCGGGTTCTTTAATTTTCTTCCTCCCCCATAGAGGAAATAAGGTGACTAGAGGGTATACTATATATATCTGCGTCTTAGAACTCCTTCTAACGACCTATGCGTTCTGTTATCATTTCCAGTTCGACGATCCATTAATCCAGCTAGCAGAGGATTATAAATGGATCAATTTTTTTGATTTTTACTGGAGATTGGGAATAGATGGACTTTCCTTAGGACCTATTTTACTGACAGGATTTATCACCACTTTAGCTACTTTAGCGGCTCGGCCAGTTACTCGGAATTCCCGATTATTCCATTTCCTGATGTTAGCAATGTACAGCGGTCAAATAGGATCATTTTCTTCTCGAGACCTTTTACTTTTTTTCATCATGTGGGAGTTAGAATTAATTCCCGTTTATCTACTTCTATCCGTGTGGGGGGGGAAAAAACGTCTTTATTCAGCTACAAAGTTTATTTTGTACACTGCGGGAGGATCCATTTTTCTATTAATAGGAGTTTTGGGTATCGCTTTATACGGTTCCAATGAGCCAATATTAAATTTGGAAACATTAGCTAATCAATCGTATCCCGCGGAACTGGAAATACTATTTTATATTGGGTTTCTTATTGCTTTTGCTGTCAAATCACCGATTATACCCTTCCATACATGGTTACCAGACACCCATGGAGAGGCGCATTACAGTACTTGTATGCTTCTAGCCGGAATCTTATTAAAAATGGGAGCATATGGGTTGATTCGGATCAATATGGAACTATTACCGCACGCTCATTCGATATTTTCTCCCTGGTTGATGATAGTAGGTACAATGCAAATAATTTATGCAGCTTCAACATCTCCTAGCCAACGGAATTTAAAAAAAAGAATAGCTTATTCCTCCGTATCTCATATGGGTTTTATAATTATAGGGATTGGGTCGATAACCGATACGGGACTCAACGGAGCCATTTTACAAATAATTTCTCATGGGTTTATTAGCGCTGCACTTTTTTTCTTGGCAGGAACGAGTTATGATAGAATACGTCTTGGTTATCTTGACGAAATGGGCGGATTGGCTATCCCAATTCCAAAGATATTCACCATATTCAGTATCTTATCGATGGCTTCCCTTGCATTACCGGGCATGAGTAGTTTTGTTGCAGAATTGATAGTATTTTTTGGAATAATTACCAGCCAAAAATACTTGTTAATGCCAAAAATACTAATTACTTTTGTAATGGCAATTGGAATGATATTAACTCCTATTTATTCATTATCTATGTCACGGCAAATGTTCTATGGGTACAAGCTATTTAATGCTCAAAACTCTTATTTTTTTGATTCCGGCCCCCGGGAGTTATTTGTTTTGATATCTATTCTTCTACCCGTAATAGGTATTGGTATTTATCCGGATTTCGTTCTCTCCCTATCAGTGGACAAGGTCGAAGCTATTCTATCTAATTTTTTTTATAGATAGTTTTCATGAATAAAAAAAATCAAAAACCAATCCTATGTCCTCTGCTTTTTAAAATTGGTCGTTGTCCAATGAAAAAAGAAGTATTTTTTCGTGTCTTAAGTTTAAAATTAAAATTAACTAAAAAAGAATAAGAATAAATAACTAAAAGAATAAGAATAAATAAGTCAACAATAAATAACTAAATTTGAATTGTAACCAGACACCTTATGGTCTTTGTGAGAACCTTTTGAATCACTACACTACTTGATTCAAAAGGTTCTCGGCAGCTTCCACTAAGTTTCGTTTCTATATTTGCGCTGTCCTATGTTTGTATTCATCAGTCCCTTTCATTTCTTCAATTCAATTCCTTTCTTCAATTCAACAATTCAATTAGATGTTAATTAAATGAACCATAACTATGTAACCCGATTCCTAATAGATTGACCCCGAAGTAGCATATCCAAATTATAAGAAAGCCCATAGAAGCCACAATTGCAGAATTTACACCTTCCCAATTTGGATTTGTTCGCGTATGTAAATAAATCCCGAATATAGTCCAAGTAATAAATGCCCAAGTTTCCTTTGGATCCCAATTCCAATATGATCCCCATGCCTCATTAGCCCATACTGCTCCCGAAAGAATACCTATGGTTAAAAAGATAAATCCTAAACTAATAATACGATAACTCCACTGATCCAATTGTTGAATCAATTGATACCCATAATAATTTGTAGCAGAAAGAAAATAAGGAAAAGAAGTGTTTAGTAAACCATTGTTTTTTTCATTCAGGTATTGGATTTCACCAAAGGAAAATGACTCATTTACATTTAATAAATGATTTCTTTTATAAAAAATCCTTATAATTTTTCGAAATGTAATGACTAGACGAGCTGTGGATAATAATGATCCACATAAAAGAGCTGCATAACCTAATACCATCATACTTACGTGCATCATTAACCACTGGGCTTGTAGAGCAGGTACTAATATTCCGGATTGATGCATTTTGGTTAAAAACCCCGAAGTAGCAAAACCCTGGGTAAAAATAGCGCTTGGCGCGGTTATTGCGCTTAAATGATTTTTATGTTTTTTAAAATAGAAAATCCTATGAATAATAGAGAAACTCCAGGAAAGAAAGATTAATGATTCATATAAATCACTTAACGGGAAATGCCCCGAATAAATCCAACGAGTGACTAATAATCCTGTTAGACAGACAAAGGTAGCAATCATCCCTTTTTCTAATGAATCATATAGTCCTATGATTTCATCGACTAATAAGGTTATCAACTGAATTGTAATTCCAATCGAAACGACCGAAAAGGATATATGAGTTAATATATGCTCTAATGTTGAAAATATCATAAATAAAAATCAAATTAAAAGGGAGAGTCTTTCAAGTATACGGAATGGAAATCAGAAGTTAAATTCATTATTAGGGCTTTTTGTATATCTTTTTATCTTTTATAAGATGCTCTGCCGCCACTCGGACTCGAACCGAGATGCTTTAGCACTGCTTCCTAAGAGCAGCGTGTCTACCGATTTCACCATAGCGGCTTGCTCGAAATCATAATAACCTATTTTTATTCAATCGTCGAGATTGAAAGAGTCAATTTCAATGAAATCCTTTTTAGGAAGCATTCCAATTGATGACTAAAAACTTGTTGAAATAGAGATGGAAAGAGTTCCCCGTTTGCGGTCTTATTTAATTATTTAAGGTTTCAGCTTTAGTTAACTTAACAATAGAAGTTTTCATAGTTTCTGTTTTCATAAAATCGAATTGTTATAACTCAAGAGTTCTTACTTCAATCCAGGAAAAAACGAAAATATGATTTTTCTTTTTTATGTTTTTATGAATCACAATTTCAGCGCAACATCCACCAATTCAAAAAGGATTTTCAAAAAGGATTTATTTAATTTGCATAACTTTTGTCTTGTCGTAATCCTTATCGTTAGGTTTTTTTTTATTTTAATTTTGGTTCGCCTTTATTAAAATTAAACCAATTAGGTATTGGGCTGGACATATCATAGAAAAAAATTTCGATTTCTATCGTGTAATTGTACCCTGCTTCAAAAAATTCTTTCTAAATTCGAATTCGAAAGGTATAGATTTTTTGATTGATCATCCATCTTCCCTTTCAAATATAGCAAATATAGGATTTTTTTGATCACGTAAAATTCTCACCCTATTCGTATATAATGTCTGTTTAAATAGGCAAAAGTGCTTTTCCCTTTTGGAGGGAAAGTGTGGTGGATACGGTATATAGAGTAATTGATAAAAGAGAGTGATTCATAAAGTTAGAAAAAAGGTTTTATACTTATAGTTTCAACAACCCATTGATTTGCCTAAAGATTTTAGATCCCCTCTTCTATAGCATAATTCGAAAAAGAAAAGTAAAAAAAAAAGACAAAACCCTTATTGTTGTGTTATTGTTATTTAGAAAGTTGTTGTGTTATGTAGTTATTTATAAGGGGGTGGGGTGATGGGGAAAATAAGAATCCCCATCCTGCGAATGAAAAACAGATTTCAATAACTCATTAAAAAAGGGTTGAAACTTTTGATTTGTTTTTTATTCTTTTTTTTTTTCAAATTCCAAAAGAAAGACCAAACCCTTTTTTTTAGAATTCAGTAGACAATTTCATCGGTTCAAAACATTAGTGAATGGAAATCATTACTTACTTTTTTTTTTTATTTCTATTTTTCTATTCTAGAATATATATTCAAAAGTAGAGTCAAAATTAGAAACGAAATTAACTCATTTTTCGAATCAGGCTGATTCAGATTATTCCGACGTTTTATTAGTTATTTGTCGTACAAAAAAACTTTGTGAATTCCCCGTGGAAAGGGATTTCGCTAACGAAAAAGCTTTCAACGCTGCCCAATATCCCCCCCTTTTCCACCTATTTTTACGAATACGCTTTTTAAATATAGAAGTACGCTTTTTTGGAACTGCCATTCGCAAACTAAAGGATTATTCATTGATAAAATTGGATGTGAAAGACATCTATTCTTTGAAACAAATCATTTTTTATTTTGACTATTCTTTTATTTTGACTATTCATTTAATTATCTGTCTATTTATTCTCTAAATTATACTACCTTTAGAACAAAAAATAAATAGAAATATGTGAAAATAGAATCAAATAATACTAGAACAAAAAAGAAAAACAATATGATATAGAATTTTTTCAATTTCTATTCCATACAATATCCGCGACAGAACAATTCTTATTTCGAAGTTATTGGCGGTGTCTTTCTTTATATCCCGATCCGTATTCAAATCGATATCTCTAGGCTGTATTATGCCATATAATATAAATCGAATTGAATTGGTTGAAGTTGATAAAAAAAGAAAAAGTCTTTCCGTTTATATCTCTGTCTAGTTTCGACATGCTACATTTATAGATGAAAAATACATCACCCAAGTTTAAGAAACCTTACCGAATAAAAAATAAAAAAAAAAAATTTAATCTTTTTTTTTCTATTAATAGGTTCTTAAATGGCATTTATTGGAATGGAAGCCAATCAATCAGTTCCGAAATGAA